GATGTAATATCAAATATTTATAATTTATATTCATAAAATATTTTTCAATCCTTTTATTCGCGAGGAGCTGGATGAGAAGAAACTCTCATGTCCAGTTCTGTAGTAGAGATGAAATTGCGAAACAACCATCAACTATAACCCCAAAAGAACCAGATTCCGTAAACAACATAGAGGAAGAATGAAGGGAATATCTTATCGGGGTAATAATATTTGTTTCGGTAGATATGCTCTTCAGGCACTTGAACCTGCTTGGATCACATCTAGACAAATAGAAGCAGGGCGACGAGCAATGACACGAAATGCACGCCGTGGGGGAAAAATATGGGTACGTATATTTCCAGACAAACCCGTTACAGTAAGACCTGCGGAAACACGGATGGGGTCGGGTAAAGGATCTCCCGAATATTGGGTAGCTGTCGTTAAACCAGGTAGAATACTTTATGAAATGGGTGGAGTAGCCGAAAATATAGCCAGAAAGGCTATTGCAATAGCGGCATCAAAAATGCCTATACGAACTCAATTTATTATTTCGTGATAGAAATATATAATCATAGGAAAGAGGTTTTGGAATCAAAAAGTAATTGCGGGTTTCCCCCTCTTTTTTTTTTGAAAAAAAAAAATAATATTTCTTTTTTTCTTCGCCCCTTTATTGTTTTGCATTGAAAGAACAGATTATAAAATGATATGATTCAACCCCAGACTTATTTAAATGTAGCGGACAACAGCGGGGCTCGAGAATTGATGTGTATTAGAATCATAGGAGCTAGTAATCGACGATACGCTCATATTGGTGATGTTATTGTTGCTGTGATCAAAGAAGCAGTACCAAATATGTCTCTAAAAAGATCAGAAGTGATCAGAGCTGTAATTGTACGTACTTGTAAAGAACTCAAACGTGACAATGGTATGATAATCCGATATGATGACAATGCTGCAGTTGTCATCGATCAAGAAGGAAATCCAAAAGGAACTCGAGTTTTTGGTGCGATCGCCCGGGAATTGAGACAGTTAAATTTTACTAAAATAGTTTCATTAGCCCCTGAAGTATTATAAGATAAGACCATGATATAGAGTATTTGAATGAAATCGATTAATTAATAGATTGTGTCTCACGTATATACCTTTACTAATTAATAACAAAAAAAGATCATGTTTATTATATCCAAATTTTGAGGCACCAATTATTTTAGTTCATTATGGGTAGAGACACTATTGCTGACATAATAACCTCCATACGAAATGCTGACATGCATAGAAAAGGGACGGTTCGAATAACATCTACTAACATCACAGAAAACATTGTTAAAATACTTGTACGAGAAGGCTTTATAGAAAACGTCAGAAAACATCGGGAAAACAACAAGGATTTTTTGGTTTTAACCCTACGACATAGAAGGAATAGGAAAGGGCCATATAAAACGACTTTAAATTTAAAACGGATCAGTCGACCTGGTCTACGAATCTATTCTAATTATCAAAGAATTCCTAAAATTTTGGGTGGAATGGGGATTGTAATTCTTTCTACTTCTCGGGGTATAATGACAGACCGAGAGGCTCGACTAGAAAGAATCGGCGGAGAAATTTTGTGTTATATATGGTAATGCTTCTAATATCCGAATTAGATACAAAATTTCCTATTTGTGAAAAAAAAACGAGACAGAACAGGTTATCTAATATCACTCCTCCTCCATTAGTTGATACTTTAAGGGGGTTTTACCTGGAATGAAAGAACAAAAATGGGTTCATGAAGGTTTAATTACTGAATCACTTCCCAATGGTATGTTCCGGGTTCGTTTAGATAATGAAGATCTGATTCTAGGTTATGTTTCAGGAAGGATCCGCCGTAGTTTTATACGGATACTACCAGGAGATAGAGTCAAAATTGAAGTAAGTCGTTATGATTCAACTCGAGGGCGTATAATTTATAGACTCCGCAATAAGGATTCGAACGATTAGGTGGTTTTTTTAAACTTCAACATTACTTTTATGGGGATACAATTCAAAATGAAAAAGTTCAAGAAATTTATTTTCTTCAAAGAAGTGGATTCGGAATTAAGATAAGGAATTATAAATATGAAAATAAGGGCCTCCGTTCGTAAAATTTGTGAAAAATGTCGACTGATCCGTAGGCGGGGACGAATTATAGTAATCTGTTCCAACCCAAGACATAAACAAAGACAAGGATAATTTTTCTAAAAGGAACTCTTTTAAAGGACCCGATGGACAAATAAAAAGAAAGGATCTGTTTTAACATGAAATGGATATCTCCATATATCTCTGACTCATAAATATGAGATGATAAAATATGGCAAAACCTATACCAAGAATTGGTTCACGTAGGACTGGACGTATTGGTTCACGTAAGAGTACACGTAGACTCCCAAAGGGAGTTATTCATGTTCAAGCAAGTTTCAACAATACCATTGTGACTGTTACAGATGTACGGGGTCGGGTGGTTTCTTGGTCCTCCGCCGGTACTTGTGGATTCAGGGGTACAAGA